AATTTGCACCTACTCTAAATTTCCGGGGGCATGCGAAAAATGATAATAGATCCCGTCGTTAATAATTAATTAAAAAAAAATAAAATATAGATGCTTATCGTTCATTAATGAGAGGTGAATCTTATGATACAGAAGAGAAAGGTGAAGAAATATACAGAAGTATACACTTTAGGTCAACATATATGTATGTCTGCTCACAAAGCGAGAAGAGTAATTGATCAAATTCGTGGGCGGTCCTATGAAGAAACACTTATGATACTAGAACTTATGCCTTATCGAGCATGTTATGCCATTTTAAAATTGGTTTATTCTGCAGCAGCAAATGCTAATCACAATAAGGGTTTGAACGAAACAAGTTTAATCATTAGTAAAGCCGAAGTCAACGAGGGCACAACTGTGAAAAAATTAAAGCCCCGGGCTCGAGGACGGGGTTATCCTATAAAAAGATCCACTTGTCATATAACTATTGTATTGAAAGATATATCTTTAGATGAAGAGGAAGAAATAGATAAAAGGAAATTCTATAAATTAGAGCTGAGGAATACTTAAAGGAAGAATATTTTATATTATAAAAAATACAAATACGCTATATTATGTTATGCTTAAAAAAAATCGAATGAATAAAAAAAAAATACAAACAGATGTCACGTTTCACGATATATATAGTAGTGGGGGATTATGGGACAAAAAATAAATCCACTTGGTTTCAGACTTGGTGCAACCCAAGGTCATCATTCTCTTTGGTTTGCACAACCAAAAAATTATTCAAAGGATCTACAAGAAGATCAAAAAATACGAGATTGTATCAAAAATTATGTGCAAAATAATATGAAAATATCCTCTAATGTAGAGGGAATTGCACGTATAGAGATTCAAAAAAGAATTGATTTGATTCAGGTCATAATCTATATGGGATTCCCCAAGTTATTAATAGAAGACAGGACTCGAAGAATCGAAGAATTACAGACGCATGTACAAAAAGAACTCAATTGTGTAAACCGAAAACTCAACATTGCTATTACAAGAATTGCAAATCCTTACGGGCACCCCAATATTCTTGCAGAATTTATAGCCGGACAATTAAAGAATAGAGTTTCATTTCGCAAAGCAATGAAAAAAGCTATTGAATTAACTGAACAGGCAGGTACAAAAGGGATTCAAGTACAAATTGCAGGGCGTATCGACGGAAAAGAAATTGCACGTGTTGAATGGATCCGAGAAGGTAGAGTTCCTCTACAAACCATTCGAGCTAAAATTGATTATTGTTCCTATGCAGTTCGAACTATCTATGGGGTATTAGGCATCAAAATTTGGATATTTGTAGACGAGGAATAATAAGAACTTACTTGACTTATATTTATCTGGTGATAAAACAAAAAACAAAAAATGGCAAACTCTTTCATTCTTTTTCTGGTAAATAATAAAAAAAAAAAAAAGAACAATTCTATAAGGTTGAATAAAAATTCGATTAATCATTTGATATAATTGCTATGCTTAGTGTGTGACTCGTTGGTTTTTTTAGGGTTGGGATTCAAAAAAATGGACAGCCCATAGTACAAACTGATAACTATAGAACTAATAACCAACTCATCACTTCGTGTTATCTGGATAGAAAGAACCAGTCAAGATATGATATATAAGTCATATCATTGTAGCAACTGAAATCTTTTTTACATAAACAAACAAAAAAAATCTGATTATGGGTTGTAAAGCAATATAAAGTATACAGATAAATGGAAGGGTGAGAGAAAGATAGAAAAAGAATATTAATGATATATAATTCCAATATGTAAGGTCTATGAGTCATCTCATATAAAGGGAATGTAATAAAGCATCAATACTGATTGATCCATAATTAGACAAATCCGTGCATAGAACACAAAATCAAGAGCCCCGAGCCAATAAAGACTGAGAAGGTTGACTCAAGAATAAATTTAATTGGAGGCTCCGTTGTAAAATTCAGACCTAATCATTAATCGAGAAGTGGTGGGAACGACAGAACCTGTGAATGCATAAGATTCTATTGAAAACGAATCCTAATGATTCATTGAGTAGGATGGCGGAACGAACCAGAAACCTATTCATTTATTCTGAGAGGTCATGTCATAGACTAATCTTACAACTGAATGTTGAAAGAGTAAATATTCGCCCGCGAATTTTTTTTATTTCTAAATTTGAGTCGATTCGAAATAAAAGGAAAAACAAAATAAAGATTCATTATAACGTTCTACCAAAACGACATTATCTATAAATAGAATACGTGTTAAATTATATATTAAAACACAAAAAATTTCTAATTTCTAATCGATTAGATCAAATTTCAAAGAATCCCACGATTCCATATATTATTAACCGTGTATTTTTTTTTTGTTTAATTATTTAAAATTGTTTAATTCGCGAGGAGCTGGATGAGAAGAAACTCTCGTGTCCGGTTCTGTAGTAGAGATGGATGGAATTGCTAAACAACCATCAACTATAACCCCAAAAGAACCAGATTCCGTAAACAACACAGAGGAAGAATGAAAGGAATATCTTATCGAGGTAATCGTATTTGCTTCGGTAGATATGCTCTTCAAGCGCTTGAACCCGCTTGGATCACATCTAGACAAATAGAAGCAGGGCGGCGAGCAATGACACGAAATGCACGCCGCGGTGGAAAAATATGGGTACGCATATTTCCAGACAAACCTGTTACAGTAAGACCTACAGAAACACGTATGGGTTCGGGGAAAGGATCTCCCGAATATTGGGTAGCTGTCGTTAAACCCGGTAGAATACTTTATGAAATGAGCGGAGTAGCAGAAAATATAGCTAGAAGGGCTATTTCAATAGCGGCATCTAAAATGCCTATACGAACTCAATTCATTCTTTCTGGATAGGAATGTAGAAACAAACGAAAGGGGTTTTTGGGATGAAAAAAAAACAATTGCAGGTTTCTTTTTTTGTTTTGAACAAATAATATTTCTTTTTTTTTTTTATTTATACCTTTGCATTGAAAAAGAAAAAACCGATAAAAAAATGATATGATTCAACCTCAAACCCATTTGAATGTAGCGGATAACAGCGGGGCCCGAGAATTGATGTGTATTCGAATCATAGGAGCTAGTAATCGACGATATGCTCATATTGGTGACATTATTGTTGCTGTAATCAAGGAAGCAGTACCAAATACACCTCTAGAAAGATCAGAAGTGGTCCGAGCTGTCATTGTACGTACTTGTAAAGAACTCAAACGCGACAACGGTATGATAATACGATATGATGACAACGCTGCGGTTGTTATTGATCAAGAAGGAAATCCAAAAGGAACCCGAATTTTCGGCGCGATCGCCCGGGAATTAAGACAGTTAAATTTCACTAAAATAGTTTCATTAGCACCTGAAGTATTATAGGGGAAGACCTTAATATAGTATTTGAATGAAATTGATTCAATTTATTTAATTTATTAGTAAATTGTTTATCTATCACGTATATATCTTTAATAATTCATAAATATAAAAAAAAAAGAATTCATAAATATTAAAAAATTCAGAAAAAAAGAAAAAGAGCATGTTGATTATATCAAAATTCGGGGGAAACAAAAATCTTAGTTTATCATGAGTAAAGACACTATTGCTGACATAATAACCTCTATACGAAATGCTGACATGAATAAAAAAAGAACAGTTCGAATACCATCTACTAACATCACTGAAAATATTGTTAAAATCCTTTTACAAGAAGGTTTTATTGAAAACGTGAGAAAACATCAAGAAAGCAATAAATATTTTTTGGTTTTAACCCTACGACATAGAAGAAATAGGAAAGGACCATATAGAACTGTTTTAAATTTAAAACGGATCAGTCGACCCGGTCTACGAATATATTCTAACTATCAACGAATTCCTAGAATTTTAGGCGGAATGGGGGTTGTAATTCTTTCTACTTCTCGAGGTATAATGACAGACCGAAAGGCTCGACTAGAAGGAATCGGCGGAGAAGTTTTGTGTTATATATGGTAATCTTTCTAATAGCCGACACGGTCATATTTGTGAAAAAAGAGAAAGGACAAGTTTATAATATTATCCCTCTTACATTAGTTGATACTTCAAAGCGGTTTTACCTGGAATGAAACAACAAAAATGGATTCATGAGGGTTTAATTACTGAACAACTTACCGATGGTATGTATCTTCCGGATTCGTTTAGATAACAAAAAAATTATTCTGGTTTTTGTTTCGTAAAGGATTTCATGTAGTTTTATATGTATACTACCAGGAAATAGACTAAAAATTGAGGTAAGTCCTTATGATTCAACCAAAGGGCGTATAATTTAGAGACTCCAAAGCAAAGACTTGAATGATTAGGCGGTTTTTTCAATTTCAACATTCTTTCGTGAGGATACAATTCGAAATTAAAAATTTCAAGAAACTTATTTTCTTCCAATTAAGTAGATTCGGTATTAAAAAAAGGAATGACAAATATGAAAATAAGGGCCTCCGTTCGTAAAATTTGTGAAAAATGTCGATTGATCCGTAGGCGGGGACGAATTATAGTAATTTGTTCTAACCCGAGACATAAACAAAGACAAGGATAATCTTTCTAAAACAAAAAGACTCTCGAAATCTAAAGGACCCGATGTACAGATGTACAAATAAATAAATAAAATAAGTAAAAAAAAAAAAACAAAGAATAAGGATCTGTTTTGACATGAATAAGGATCTGTTTTGACATGAAATGGATATATCCATATATCTCTGACTTATATTTATGAGATGATAAAATATGGCAAAACCTATACCAAAAATTGGTTCGCGTAGAAATAGACGTATTGGTTCACGTAAGAATACACGTAGAATTCCCAAGGGAGTTATTCATGTTCAAGCAAGTTTCAACAATACCATTGTGACTGTTACAGATGTACGGGGTCGAGTAATTTCTTGGTCCTCTGCCGGGGCTTGTGGATTCAAGGGTACAAGAAGGGGTACACCATTTGCCGCTCAAACCGCAGCAGGAAATGCT